GTCGGCTCTCTGTAAAATACTCATTTGGTCGAGGACTTCCAAACACATCATAAGCTAAACCCGTGCTGACGAATAACCAACCCGCAATAAATAGGGAAGGTATAGTAATGCTATGAATGACCCAGTATCGGATACTGGTAATAATATCAGCAAAAGAACGTTCTCCCGTGCTTCCAGACATGCTGAACTCCAAAAATCTTGTACAGTTAAAGGGGGATCGATTCTGTGAAAGATAGTATCAGTAAATGGAAACTCACTGATCTTTCATCTTTGTGAGATCGTCAATATCGTACCGAGGGCATCTTTAGAATATACCGAATCAGTATAGCTATCCTTCTTCTGACACAGCAACGAAAGAAATAAAAATTCAATCAATATCTAAAAGAATCGGGACATAATTACTTTCCCCCTTTCTTATTCCTTATATGGATGCAGAACTATGTGTCATTCGATATCAAATTCAAAAAATTCCTGTAGTATAGGATTCCCTTCCATTACTATTGGGCTAGATCAAGGATCTATTAAATAAAGTGCAAATTCGACTAGTTGGATTCTAATAAGACAGGAAATATATTATTAGAGTCTCAGAATTCAATTAGATACGAAATAGAGAAACCCCTTCTTAAGGGTTGTAGAATAAAGGGTTTTCTTTGAATCCTTTAATTTCAAAGAAATTGGTTTCTAGTACAATAACAATAGTAGATAATATGCCATGAAAGAGAAAGAAACAGAACAAACAATATTCGTAAGACAATCGTTGTTATATTAGACATTGTTGAATTTTAGCTAAAGGTTCCTCTTGAGCTATCTAAAAAGATGGGGCTACCTAAGAGGGAAAACTTAATGTAGAACCAATCCAATAAAGTAAAAGACAATGGAATGACCAGTCTAAAAAATTTAAAAGAATTGAACCAAAATAAAAGTTTTTTTTAGATTTTTTTTCTACGAGTGATCATGCAATACTCTCGAGTTAAAGTAAAATCAAAGGAATTTTTGTTATAAGGTCCTTCGTTCCAAAATCGAAAAAGGAATCGATACAATTGAAAATTTTATTTATTTCATAGGGATTCACAGAGAGTTTCATTGGTTCTTGTTTGACGACAAAATTATTATTACTATTACTTTATACTTTACTCAAGAGTTACTCAATACATCTGTTGATTTGAAATCATAGGATCGGTAGATATCATAGATAATAAATTCATTTTTTACTTATGTAACTTGATCTTTGTTAGTATCATTTATAATGAAAATGAATAATGATTGAAAAATAAAAAACTTTCAATTCCATTGAGACTGATTCTGTCAATTGGGCTTTTTTCTTATACTCGTATCTATAAAAATCAAAAATTAGGTAAGTGTTTCATAAACATATGTATAAATAAAAGGTATCTCGGTTAGCTTTTTCATGCTTACTATAACTAGTTATTTCGGTTTTCTACTGGCGGCTTTAACTATAACTTCAGTTCTATTTATTGGTCTGAACAAGATACGACTTATTTGAAATTGATTGAATGAACAATTCATAGAAATACATGTTTTTGTGAAAGTCCGAGTTATAGTTACTTCTTATGTCAATTTTCAATTCTTGGTTTTTGTTATTGAGATTCATGGGCGATTTGGATTACTATTCATTTTTAGAGATAGATATTACCTACCCTTTTTTCCTCTTTCAAACAAGTTGAAATGATTGAAGTTTTACTATTTGGAATCGTGTTAGGTCTAATTCCTATTACTTTGGCTGGATTATTCGTAACTGCATATTTGCAATACAGGCGCGGAGATCAGTTGGAACTTTGATTAAGTAACATCTCTTTTTTTTTTTTTGACCTCCTGCGGATTAAAGAGAAGGAGGAGGTCAAATTCAGATTGTTTTTCAAGTCAATAAAGTTATTTCGTTGTAATTCTACCTAAGAAGAAAGAAATCACGCTCTGTAGGATTTGAACCTACGACATCGGGTTTTGGAGACCCACGTTCTACCGAACTGAACTAAGAGCGCTTTCTTATCACAATAGACAAGATCATAAAGAAAAGGATTTCCCCAATGGATCTTGCATGCATATAGTATCATAAAATCAAGGATTGTGTATGTCCAATTCTCTTGAATCATTAGTGCTGTTTTTCCTTCGTTAATGCTCATAGGATAAAAAAGAGGTAGGGATGACAGGATTTGAACCCGTGACATTTTGTACCCAAAACAAACGCGCTACCAAGCTGCGCTACATCCCTTTCATTTCAATTGTCCTACAGTGTCATTGTAGAGAATCCACGTCCTGTTTTCCACATCGTTATTTCCTACATGGATATAGGAATTCTCTTGCCATTTATTCTTTTTTTTTTTCTCATGGCTCATATAACATATAATAAATAAAAAAATTATATACATTATAGACATAGTAAACCCAACATATAAATAAATCTTTATCGGCAATGCTCCGAAAGAGGGAAACGCCCTTTTCTCTGTTGTAAGGAAAGGAAAATCTCATCTACTGGGTTGTTTTATATATCTATTTTAGTTAAGAATTTCGCGTACAAATACAAGCGATCCTTAACTACATATGCATATGATCATATATGTATTACAAAAAAAGGAGGCTTTTCAATGCGAAATCTAAAAACATATCTTTCTGTGGCACCTGTGCTAGGTACTCTATGGTTTGGGTCTTTAGCAGGTTTATTGATAGAGATCAATCGTTTATTCCCGGATGCGTTGACATTCCCATTTTTTTCATTCTAGTTATTGACATAGGAAGGTCTTAAAAAGATTAGAGATACGCTAAATTCTCTCTGACGAATCCCTCTCCCTTTCTCTTCCTTTCTTTGTTTTGCTCTTTTGTCATTTTTTTGAGGATTAAAGAAAAAAAAAAAGTGGGTTCAACCGCATCGAAATTAGGGCTCAGGCTCGAATTAATTTAATATTATTATATTAATATATTAAAATAATAGAGGGCAACAAAATTATACAAGATACTTAAATGAAATACTATTACTATACCGAGATTCTATCTAAATAATTAATAGTTAGAAATCATTGTATTACTTATTTTTCTTTTTCTCTAGTGATTGTAACAAAATCTTTCATAATAGGATTTCAGGTCAGCAACTTCTTTTTTTTTTTTTGTTTCGGATCGAAAATGAAAGAAAAGAATTGAGTGAATCCAAAATTCAAAGGAGGTTAGGTTCATGGCGAAGGGTAAAGATGTCAGAATAACAGTTATTTTGGAATGTAACAGTTGTCGAAAGGATAGTAATAAGGAATCACCAGGCATTTCCAGATATATTACCCAAAAGAATCGACACAATACGCCTAGTCGACTGGAATTGAGAAAATTCTGTCCCTATTGTTACAAACATATGATTCATGGGGAGATAAAGAAATAGATCAAAGAAAACCGCGTGTACCTTCCCTTCAGGATTCAAGAAAGGGGAACAAATTTTGAAAAATTACATATAAACATATAATTAAAAAATAAACAAATAAACCAATCAACTCCTATTTCCGTCAAATCCAAAATGAGAATTAAGAAATAGGATTTTAGAGATAAGGAATAAACCATGGAAAAATCCAAGCTTTTTCTTAAATCCAAGCGATCTTTTCGTAGGCGTTTGCCCCCAATTGGACCGGGGGATCGAATTGATTATAGAAACATAAGTTTAATTAGTCGATTTATTAGTGAGCAAGGAAAAATATTATCTAGACGAGTGAATAGATTGACTTTGAAACAACAACGATTAATTACTATTGCTATAAAACAAGCTCGTACTTTATCTTCGTTACCTTTTCTTCGTAATGAAGAATCTGCGAATAGAACTAAGTATACTCCTAGAACTACGGGTACTCGAACCAGAAAGAAATAGGTCTATTTCTCAATTGATTGAATCAAAATTAAAAAATGAAGAAGAAACCTTTTTTTATGGAAACGCATTCAGTTATTTTGACTACTTTATAATAATCCTATTTCTTTTTACTCTCCCTTCCCGGAGTTCATTCTCCGGGGGACCTCCCTTTAAAGCATTCCGATGAATTCCCCCAATAAATCTCCTTATTTAATGATCTCATTGGAAATTGTATAAAGACAATTTGTATTTGATATGGCTAGTTGTGCAAGAATTTTACGATTAAGAAGCAACCGTCTCTTGTACAGATTATTTATGGATCTACTATAACTATAGGATACCCCGTTCTCGCGAATTACTGCATTTATTCGAGTGATCCACAGACGACGAAAATTTATCTTTTGGCTTCCCCTATCCCGATGAGAAGAAGCCAAAGCTCGAATTCTTTGTTGAATAGCAGTTCGCATAAGTCTTGAATGGGACCCTCGAAAGGTTGATACACATAAACGCGTTTTTGTTCTACGTCTACGAGCTATATACCCTCGTCTAGTTCTGGTCATTGAAGCAAAATAAACTTTGATGAATAACTTAATTTATTTTTTCTTTCTTTCAGTCATCCCTCTCGCCTTTCCTAGTCTATTAATAACAAAACGGATTCTTCCGATGTATAAAATACAAATTCCAATGGCTTTTGCTGCTCTGACCTTCCCAACCACGATTTTTTTTTACGGGCATTTCACCTCGAAATAAGAAATTGTATTGATACTAGGTATCCAAAAATATTAAATTTCAAATTGAGTATAAATAGAGTATTGTATTAAAGTCGAAATACCTAGTAAAGGGAAATTTATAAATAAATAGTGGGTTCCTTCGTTTCTATGGTTACTTCGTAAACGGTGAGGTCCTCTCTATACACCGGAGCTCCTTCCCCATTCAATCAATGTTATTAGTAACTTGTACAGTTCACATTCTTTGACTCTACCCATGAATTATCCAATAATAGATCTTTTCACAATGAGATCTACTCATACAGTAACGGCATTTAATTATGAAAGTTGGCTAGGTAGCTGACCCTGTTAGTCCGTTCTTGCAAGAGTGAGAGCATAATTTTTCTGCTTCCTAAATACCAATTCCCCCGCTTAATGGACAACCATTTGCTACCACTGGGAGTTGCTTATCATCTACAATTAAGGTGATTGGATTTGCACCAATAGAAACCATAAATTTCATACACAATGTAGGTCTTTTGTTAGATAGTGAATGGAAAAATTCCATCCTATTCATTGGTACTGGTCATTGATACTGGAAAAAGCGTTTTCTTTCTTTTGTTCCAGCTTATCTTATGATTTGAACGAGTCGCACATACACCCTAGTACATGTTCCTCGACGCTGAGGACATCCCCGAAGAGCGGGGGATTTTGTGACATTTTTAATTGGCTGTCTTGTGTTTCTAATAAGTTGTTTAATAGTTGGCATGCTGAATCATATACAAAATAGGCTGGTTTAGATCGATCCTAACCGGATGATTATGTTTTTTTTTTTCTTCTATTTAATACTAGAAGAAAAAAAAAACATAATCATCCGGTTAGGAATTGAACCTACCAATTATCCTTATCCCCTCCTAGTAACCCTCCCCCCAAAAATCGATTTATGAAATTAGAACTCGAAATCCTTGAATTAAACTCATCAATAAAAAGTAATAACGATATTTTTTATACCCTTTTTTTTAGTTCGGATGGATCGGGATAATAATTTATCATTCCGAATCTGTAAACGAACAAGATAAGAGATCAACAATACGATCGATGTCTTTAGGATCCTCGAATGGAATGGAAGTAGACCGACATTTCTATTGGGGCGTTGGCTCTGTTTCCTTGGTTCTAAGATGCTAACGTATTTTGTTTCATGAGTGCGAATCTTAGAGGACAATGTAAATCCGGGGTGTAAATTCGGTGGTGGGGTAAATTTTACTTAACTCCCCGGTATTTTAGCCGGTATTTAGGACTGATTCTGCTATAAGATCTATAATTCCATACTCTTTGGCTTCGCTTGCGTCCATAAAAGTATCTCTTTCCAGGTCGGCGGCTATAACCCAGTGGGGTTGTTGTGTTCGTACGGAATATATTTTTACGATTCTGTCGCGAAACTCTGAAATTGCTCTCGATTCTAGCGTATATCCTGGTATTTCTTGCTGATAAAAGGTACCAGCAGGTTGGTGCATCATTACCCTGATGATATAACATAATGAAATAATGAAAGGTCCCTCTATCTTCTATCGGGTAAAGGAAAGAGCTAAAGAATAAGAAGAAGCGGAGTATATATATAATAGAAGCAAACGACAATATAGATTGATAAAACGACAATCCAATATAGATAAAATTCAACAACCGTACAGGCAATTTTTGGGCATTGCATACGGCTCCACAATGGGATTTTTTTTCCCTTCCACGGGAAAAAAAGATCTATTGGATCCAGAAATTATCCGCCCATTTAACATCCTTGCTTTTGGGAGAGTGAAAAAGGAGTATGATGATTCCGTTGCTTCCGTGCTTTGGTTATTTGGGAATTTAACTCATATGAGATCGAGCAATCCCAAAGTTTCTTTTTTTTTTTTTTAGTACTCTTCGATAACATAAATTTGGCAAAATCATTTGTCGCGTGAAACCTAAAATATTTGCGACACTAAAATGAATTGCTGAGAGATATTCAGAGGTATTCCTTGATCGGAAAGATATTTTGTCTAAGCCAGCTCCCCCGATACACAATCTCACGTTATGAAAAACCATATGGGTATGTTCATACCGAATTGGAATGCCATGCTATTGTTACTCAGTAGTCTTATTCATTTTACCCGGCTAAGGCATATAGTCTTCATTACTTTCTTATGTCATTTATAACTTTACTTTTTTATTTCATTTCTAAAAAAGCTTTCTCTCAACCTCTCAACTAAAGTTAAAGATACATTGGCGCCAAGCGCGAAGGAATGCTAAGCGTTTGGTAATTTCGCCTCCGACCAGAACGAAAGATGCCATTGAAGCGGCGACTCCCATACATACTGTATTTACATCTGGTATCACAAGTTGCATCATATCATAAATGCCTACTCCGGGTACTATCCACCCGCCAGGTGAGTTTATAAATAACCATTGCTCTAAGTCCTTATCCTCTATATTGAGAAATAGCATGAGCCCCATAACTTGATTTGCTAGTTCGTCCTCTATGGAGTCTCCTAAAAAAAGTAATCTTTCTCGATGAAGTCGGTTGATTAGGATAAAATTTTATCCCTTTTAGGAACCATACGCGCACTTTTGAATGCATATGGTTCATAAAAAAAAAATGGCAAAGCAAAGAAAGAATCAAAGTAAAGTATAGGTCCTCTTTTTTTTTTAGAAATACTTTCATACCTCCTAGAAACTTTTCGAATTAAACTCTCATTGATGTATGGTGTTTTATCTAAAAATTCCGATGTAAATTTCTTGTTCCTGAATGGGCCTCTTCAAATTTTTTAGGCTTATGTTCTACTCCGGGTAAAGATAGATGATAAAAGATACAACCGATTTCTATTTGTACATATAGGCCAAATGATTCCAATACCACTTCTTTTTGATACGACTTTTTTCAATTTATTTTTCACCAAATAAAATATTCTAAATATTATGTGTAGTCATCATAAATTAGCAGTTTGAGATCATTTAATCGTTTATATGTTATAAATGTTTCTGATACAAGTGTTAAGCATATCCATATTAAATTAAAACGAACAATTGAGTATTTTCTGAACGGAGCCTGGATACTTCATTTTATTGGTCCAATCAAACTAACCATAAATTATTGTAATTAATAATATTGCTCCCTCAAGAAATTGGGCTAATTACATTTCACGCTACAAATTCTTGATAAGTTCAATTAATTTTTTGGCGAAGCAGGGGTATCTCAATCAGGGGAGAGAACGGGGAAATCCCATATGACCCAATATGTCTAACAAGCCGCACTATAGGTCAACCCAGGTTGCGTCCTCATCTCCCGGAATTCGAAAGGGGACTTTCGGAACACCAACGGGCATCTTTTGACTGTCAAAAGATGACTTCATTCTTTGATGTGGAAACGTAACAATGAATTTCTTGTTTTCATCAAATTGAAAAGTTCATAGAGGAAGACGAAATGCATAAAGGAAAAGTTTTACGACTGGGTCGAACTGTTCAAACAAACGACGAACACCTTTCTATGCATTCGCCCATAGAAAACGGGACCAACCCCCCCATTGCGTATTGGTACTTATTGGGTATAGTATAGAATAGATCTGCTTTTCTTTGTTCCGACGAACAGAATTGTTCCATTATTACCAACAAAATGGAATAAAATAAATAAGAACCCTTGCTCCGAAATAATCCACTGAAAAGCGGAAGTCTATAGCCTAGTTTTTTCCAATGCGATAAAGTTATATCTTTTTTTTTTTTTCTTTGATATTGATAAAGGGGTATTTTCATGGGTTTGCCTTGGTATCGTGTTCATACCGTCGTATTGAATGATCCCGGTCGGTTGCTTGCTGTCCATATAATGCATACAGCTCTAGTTTCTGGGTGGGCTGGTTCAATGGCTCTATACGAATTAGCCGTTTTTGATCCCTCTGACCCCGTTCTTGATCCAATGTGGAGACAGGGTATGTTTGTTATACCCTTCATGACTCGTTTAGGAATAACCAATTCATGGGGAGGTTGGAGTATCACAGGAGGAACTGTAACAAATCCGGGTATTTGGAGTTACGAGGGTGTGGCCGGGGCGCATATTGTGTTTTCTGGTTTGTGCTTTTTGGCAGCTATCTGGCATTGGGTGTATTGGGATCTAGAAATATTCCGTGATGAACGTACAGGAAAACCTTCTTTGGATTTGCCCAAGATTTTTGGAATTCATTTATTTCTATCAGGGTTAGCTTGCTTTGGGTTTGGTGCATTTCATGTAACGGGCTTGTATGGTCCTGGAATATGGGTGTCCGATCCTTACGGACTAACTGGAAAAGTACAATCTGTAAGTCCTGCGTGGGGCGTAGAAGGTTTTGATCCTTTTGTTCCGGGAGGCATAGCCTCTCATCATATTGCAGCAGGGACATTGGGCATATTAGCAGGCCTATTTCATCTTAGTGTTCGTCCGCCCCAACGCCTATACAAAGGGTTGCGTATGGGTAATATTGAAACTGTTCTTTCCAGTAGTATCGCTGCTGTCTTTTTTGCGGCTTTTGTTGTTGCCGGAACTATGTGGTATGGTTCGGCAACTACCCCCATCGAATTATTCGGTCCCACCCGTTATCAATGGGATCAGGGATACTTCCAGCAAGAAATCTATCGAAGGGTTGGTGCCGGACTAGCTGAAAATCAGAGTTTATCAGAAGCCTGGTCTAAAATTCCTGAAAAATTAGCTTTTTATGATTACATCGGCAATAATCCCGCAAAGGGGGGATTATTCAGAGCGGGCTCAATGGATAACGGGGACGGAATAGCTGTTGGATGGTTAGGGCACCCTATCTTTAGAGATAAAGAGGGGCGTGAGCTTTTTGTACGTCGTATGCCTACTTTTTTTGAAACATTTCCGGTAGTTTTGGTAGATGGAGACGGAATTGTGAGAGCCGATGTTCCTTTTCGAAGGGCGGAATCGAAGTATAGTGTTGAGCAAGTAGGGGTAACTGTTGAGTTCTATGGTGGCGAACTTAACGGAGTCAGTTATAGTGATCCTGCAACTGTGAAAAAATATGCTAGACGCGCTCAATTAGGTGAAATTTTTGAATTAGATCGTGCTACTTTGAAATCTGATGGTGTTTTTCGTAGTAGTCCGAGGGGTTGGTTCACTTTTGGGCATGCTTCGTTTGCTTTGCTCTTCTTTTTCGGACACATTTGGCATGGTGCTAGAACCTTGTTCAGAGATGTTTTTGCGGGGATTGATCCAGATTTGGATGCTCAAGTAGAATTTGGAGCATTCCAAAAACTTGGGGATCCAACTACAAGGAGACAGGTAATCTGATAAACATTGATCTGATATGGTATCTTTCGCTTCTATTGGATTTTTTTTGATTTCACTTTCTACATAGATTACCAGATAAATTTTGCTGGATTTAAATCGCCCTTTTCTTTGACTCTTGTCTTTATCTGGGAGATGCTCCCAAATGAACAGGTGTGGAAGCTATAATTGTAAACCACGATCGAATTTATGGAAGCATTGGTTTATACATTCCTCTTAGTCTCGACTCTAGGAATCATTTTTTTCGCTATCTTTTTTCGAGAACCGCCTAAGGTTCCGACTAAAAAATGATTTTTGATTATCTCAATTATAGTTAAAGTATAATGTTACTTTAGAAATACTAATGAATTAATGCATTAAAGTCAAGTAATGAGCCGCCCAACACGGGCGGCTCATTACTTGACTTCAATTAGTCCCCATGTTCTTCAAATGGATCTCTTAGTTGTTGAGAGGGTTGCCCAAAAGCGGTATATAAGGCGTACCCGGTAAAACTTACAAGTAAACCAGATATAAAGATGGCGACTAGGGTTGCTATTTCCATTATTATAAAATTTCAAGACCACAATGGATCTATAATAAGATCGGTTATTTACAACGGTATGATTTACAAAGTCAATAAAATTCAATCAATGCAATAGGATTTATGGCTACACAAACCGTTGAGAATAATTCGAGATCTGGTCCAAGACCAAGACAGACTGGTCTAGGAAGTTTATTGAAACCGTTGAATTCGGAATATGGTAAAGTAGCGCCCGGATGGGGAACTACCCCGTTGATGGGTGTCGCAATGGCTCTCTTCGCGGTATTCCTATCTATTATTTTGGAGATTTATAACTCTTCCGTTTTACTGGATGGAATTTCAATGAATTAGGTTCATAGGAATTGCGAAGTACTGTCTTTTCAATCCAAAGTGAATCACTTAGGACTAGGATTTTTAGGTCATTCCGGCAGTTTGACCGTGAAATTCCTTTGTTTCGGTATTTCCGGAATATGAGTGTGTGACTTGTTATAATTGATCCTATTGATAGTACAGAGAATGGGTCTGTCATCTTGAGAGAGATGGGTTTTGCCTCGTCGGATATTCATTCTAGTATCTGGAGCACGGAATATATGGAATGAAATAGATCAAGAAAAGAAATATTTAAACTATGATTCATACCTACTATTCAGTCAGACCTCGCGACCGGACTCAAAAAATTTCAAAGATTTATTTTCTAATTATTCTTAAATTTTTTGTTTGCTTATTTTGACCAACGGACAAATGTTTCTATGGATTTAGAGTCATTTCATCTATTCATTGAATAAGTGATGATCAAAAGGTTTTTACTCAGATAACCCTTGGGCTTAGCTTAGGGACTTTATTCAATCATCGTGGTTCTAGTATGAATCTTAGGTTTCAATCGAATCATAGGGTCTCAACAAGAGAATTCCTAGCAATTAGAAACAAAAAGAAATCCACATTATACAAAAAATTAAAATTGAGAGACCGAGAAAATTCAAGAGGCCCGTAATGATCAACATAAAAACGAATGAAATGAGCTGACTTGATATTTTGGCATTGTCATCACTAAAGAAGAGCTTCGGTTTTTTTTGCACTTCGTCGTATTTTCAGAGAAGGTTGGATGGAGTACTAAGAAGAAGTTTCAAATTTCCTATTACATATCCGTTGCAACCAGTATTGGGGTGTTTTTGCTTGAGCTGTACGAGATGAAAGTCTCATATACGGTTCTCAGAGGGGGAGTTCCCTTGGTTTACCTATCTCAATAAAGTATATGATTGGTTCGAAGAGCGTCTCGAAATTCAGGCGATTGCAGATGATATAACTAGTAAATATGTTCCTCCACATGTCAACATATTTTATTGTCTAGGAGGAATTACGCTTACTTGTTTTTTAGTACAAGTAGCTACGGGGTTTGCCATGACTTTTTACTATCGTCCAACCGTTACCGAGGCTTTTACCTCGGTTCAATACATAATGACTGAAGCTAACTTTGGTTGGTTAATCCGATCAGTTCATCGATGGTCAGCAAGTATGATGGTCCTAATGATGATCCTGCACGTATTTCGTGTCTATCTCACCGGTGGGTTTAAAAAACCCCGCGAATTGACTTGGGTTACAGGTGTGGTTCTGGCTGTATTGACCGCATCTTTTGGTGTAACTGGTTATTCCTTACCTCGGGACCAAATTGGTTATTGGGCAGTCAAAATCGTGACAGGCGTACCCGACGCTATTCCTGTAATCGGATCGCCCCTGGTCGAGTTATTACGTGGAAGTGCTAGTGTGGGTCAATCTACTTTGACTCGTTTTTATAGTTTACACACTTTTGTATTACCTCTTCTTACTGCCGTATTTATGTTAATGCACTTCCTAATGATACGTAAGCAAGGTATTTCTGGCCCTTTATAGAGAAGGCGGATCATAGATATTTGTAATCAATCATCAATCTATCATTGGGGAGAGAAACTATAGTATTCCATTGCTACAAATATGGATTATTGAAAAGAATAAGACATGTGTTTGGATCTTTCCCTTCAACTCCGCAATATTGTATTAGTTATTTGATATGAATAGTTGAAGTGGATTCTACGAAGATAAAATGGATTATGGGAGTGTGTGACTTGAACTATTGATTGGCCCGTGCAGATATATGAT